AAGAAAGACTCCAGAAGATATTGATCGTAAATAAGAAGACTGTTTACGAAGAAACAGGAATAGATATTCGCATTCATATACATAAGAATTATGTAGGAACCAAAAGAATCTTTTCTTTCTTTTTGAAAATACGTAAATGGATTTCTTTGAAGTAAAGAGACTATTCAAATTATGATATTCGTGGAAAAACAATCGCAATAAATGCAAAGAAGGAACATCTTTGATCCAACATTGAAGGATTTGAACCAAGATTTCCAGATGGATGGGATGGGGTATTAGTAGATCTGACACATAATTTAAATGCGATAATTTATCCTCTAAAAAGGGAAATATTGAATGAATAGATCGTAAATTCTGAGATTTTGGTATTCTTTTTTCTTCAAGGGAAGATACTAATTGCGACGAGAATGGAATTTCCAGAATGACTCCAAAACCTTCTGATACCATTTGAGAAGAAAAATGAGAAGAAAAAGAATTCTTGTGCCCCCAAGATCCATTTTGGTTAGAATAATTCACCGAAGAAATCAAAGATTTCTGTTGATACATTCGAATAATTAAACGTTTCACAAGTACTAAACTAGATTTATTGTCATAACCTAGAAATTCCACAGGTTCGTAAAAAATCAAACTATTTAAGCTATGATAATGAGCAAGTGAGTAAATATACTCCTGAAGGAGTAGCGGATATAGGAAGTTTTGTTGCCGAAATCTCTCTTTTTTCAATCTAAATATCCTTGTAATTTGTAATTCTGCTATTGAAATACATTTCTAATGTAACCAAAAAAGAGAGGCACTTCTTGTGTTATGAAATGATACATAGTGCAATATGGTCAGAACGGCGTATGCGAATTCTTCTATTATTCTAAGAAACTAAGAAATAATTCTAATAATATATTCTAATTCTAATAATATATTAATATATTCGAATACTAATAATATAGTCTATTATTAATATATATATAGACTTTTATACTGTACTTTGATGTAAAAAACATAATGAGAATTTAAGAAGTAAAAGATTATCTAAAAGTCAGAACAAATAAAGAATATATACCCCGGAGACAGAGAGCCCAATCTACAGATCTTTTTCCTTTCCCTTTCTATCCAATTCGGTTTTCTTTTCCTTGTTAATATAACTAGAATAACAATAAGAAAAAGGGGTAAAAATCTTTTATTTTCGCAACCCAATCACTCTTTTGACTTTGGAAAAGATTCTTTTTTTATCACTATACTATTTCTTCTACACATCCGTCTCCAATCCACAATAAAGAATAATTAGGATTCATAAAAAAAAGAATCAATGGTCCACTCACAATTTACAAGAGAACCTTTTCCCACATCAGGCACTAATCTATTTTTAACGTATAATTAGTAATTCGATCGGGTAATCATTCAAATTAAGAAAGGAAGCTCGTTTCTTTTTTGTCTTACTCGAATTGGAGCCATAAGGCTCTATCCATTTATTCACTAGACCCGAAATACTTTACTGAACTTAAAAATTGTTATCAAAAGAAAAATTCTTGTTCTATTTCTATTATGAGTACTAGAAATCTTATTTTTCTATGATTATATTATTCTTTTTTCTATTCTATTTACGACATGCTTTTTTTTCCATTCATTACCTTTCAGGATCAGTCGCGGTCTTATAAACTTTACCAATAGTCTAGACGAATTCCTTCATCCAAATGTGTAAAAGATCATAGTCGCAATTAAAAGCCGAGTACTCTACCGTTGAGTTAGCAACCCGGATCAATATGAGGTGTAGATATGATCGAAATAAAAAAAATCCAGCAAACTCATCCATTTTACTAATTTTACTAAAGTGAAGGAAAGATCCAATAAGGGAATGGGGATAAAAAGATCTATTTATATACGATAAAATTATATTTGTTTGAGACGCCATTGTCAATATGAATGGACTTTTTAGAAAACAAATTTCAAGAAATTATATAGAAATTTGTGTTGGATTAGCACAACATAAAGAATAAATAATAACTTTGAGCGGAAAAAAATAAGGAATTAAGGAAAAGGTAAAGATAGAAAAAATAGCGGCTTTCTTTAATCAAAAAAAGAAAGGTACAATACAAATACAAGAAGAACCCCCCTTATTGGGGGGTTCGACAAAAAGAAGCAAGAAAAAAATATGAATAAGAAAAAGAAGAATAAAATAAGTATGAATAGAACAAAAAAAGAATAAACTTTGAATAAAGAATTACACAAAGTTAGTTACCCTATCCTTTTTTTATTCACGATTCTTGTTTTTACTTTCTTTTTTATCAAAAGAAACTCGAAATTCTTTAAAGAATTCTGCCTTCCTTAAAATATCATAAACAGTTCCTGTGAGTTGAGCACCTTTTTCAAGGAAATATAAAATAGCAGGAACATTTGAATAAGTTTGATTCTTTATCGGATCATAAAAACCCACTTTTCGAAGATCTCTTCCTTCTCTTCGGGATCGAACATCAATTGCAACGATTCGATAGATGGCTCATTGGGATAGATGTAAATAAAAGATGCCCCCCTAGAAACGTATAGGAGGTTTTCTCCTCATACGGCTCAAGAAAAAATGATTCTAATTTCTATAATTTCTATTTCTATCTATATAGATAGATAGGAATAAAAATGGATCCATAAAGAATTAGACTGTAATTTGAGCCTTTTTTCCTTCTTTACAGAAAAAGAAAAGAAAATTCATTCGTACTCCTAACTCAAGTTGGATAGTTTTGAAAGAGTTTGAAAGGAAATCCTTAGAATTTCTTGAGCTGTCTCTAACCTCTTTTTTTGTCTCCTTTCGGATCTATTTTTTTTGAATCATTCTGATCCAATTGTTGAGACTAGTGAAAATAGTGTTTCCTTGTTCCGGAATTTGTTGTCTTTGCTTTGCGCTTTGTGAAATCATTAGGTTTAGACATTACTTCGGTGATCCTTACTCCTTTTCAAAAAGGCAGCAACATACCTTTTGTTTTTTCTATGGAAAAGGGGAAAATAATACGAACGATTGATTCCTTTGTGATACACTCTTGATCGAAACAGTTTGAAAATTTCAACAAATTTGATTTCTTTTTCATTTCAAAAACTTGTTCAAATTTGAACCTCTCCGTTTATCTATATTTCTATATTGATGATCTATTTACAAAGTTGGTCTAACTTATTGATTGTCACTAACCCTAGATTATTCCCCCGATAAATGAATCAATCATTTTTGCTCGAGCTCCATCATATGCTATACCTTTCTATACCATTATTATCTTTATTTAGCAACCCAAGACAAATTCAATTAGGTTCCTAGCAGAACAAACTATGTCGAGACAAGAGCATCTTCATTCGTATAGAAAATGGTGGATGTCAGAATCCACATCCAATCATGTCCTTCAAGTCGCACGTTGCTTTCTACCACATCGTTTCAAACGAAGTTTTACCATAACATACCTATAATTTTGATTTTATTTTAAATTGGAACCGTATGCAATTGATTCAATATGGAATAATGAATAGTCATTGGTTGAACCGATACATAATAATCTACACTTAAAAATAAGTGTTTATCCGGAGATTTCACTTCAAATTATCCCATATTTTCTCATATGAATAATATCACATGAAAAAAACAAATAAGTTTTAAGCAAACGTATTTACATCTTCAACAGATCTTTCGAGATTGTCCATCATAAAAGATCCTTCTTTTTCTTTTCAAAAAAGAAAAGAAATTAGAAATCTCAAAAAAAGCCTTTGACTTTCATTTCATTCAAATGAAAAAGAAATCCCCATGAATGGATAAAAGTTTTTAGCCACTTTACACTATAATACTATACTAACTAATAACTATACTAAACTAAATATTTCATTTCAATATTCATAAATATTCAATTATAGAATAATAAGATAATCTTCTTAATAAGAATATACAATATATATTCTTATGTAAGAATTATGTATTTATGTATTAAATTTATGTATGAATATATTCTAATATGAATATTAATCATGAAGTATGAATATTTTCTCATTTTTTATTTATGAAATAGGATTTCATGATTATAATATTCTTATTTACCATCTCCAATTGAATCTGATTTTCATTTCATTGAAATCAGAGAGATAGTTTGATAATAAAGTTTCTTTGTTTTCATTATTATGGAGTAGAAAAAGTCTCGTGTAAGGTAAGATCAAAGAGAAAATCAGAATCCGAGGATTCTGATCTTTTGGCATCCATCTCCATCTCCATCATCCATCTCCATCTCCATCATAGAAAACAAAGAATCGTTAACGAAAATAATCACGAATATTGAAGAATAAAATACTTTAGTAAAAAAGTAAAAAAAAAAAAAGATATGATTCTAAGAATAAATCTTAGAATTCAGTGTATCCAACATGAAACATAAAATTGTTGAATTCAATTTTCAATTAGAGAAAAATCCTTCGTTTCTGATGCAAACGATCTGGGACGAAAGGATTCGAACCTCCGAGTAACGGGACCAAAACCCGTTGCCTTACCGCTTGGCCACGCCCCATTTTGATTTAGTCTAAGAAAAACTAAGCTAAATATTGGTTATTCGTCAATAACCAACCAAAAGAAATATAGGACATGTTGTCGCTGGGATTCAACACAATAGCTATAGAATCAAAAAGATTAATTGATCATTACTTAGAATTCAATTAAGATATTGTATGAAAATAGAATTCCTTGTATTCTTATTTGATTGGATAATGTAAGGAAGGATTCTTGATTGGGGAGAAGGCAAAGAAAAATCATAATTTCTTTCTTTTATCTGCTTTTTTATTTTAAAAAATCCCTCAGAAAAACAACTCAATCCAATCTGATAATTTCTTATCATTTCAATTTCATTTTAATCTTTAAGAACAAGAAAAGAATATTTGTTATGTTGAATATCTTTAGTTTAATCTGTATCTGTCTTAATTATACCCTTTATTCGAGTAGTTTTTTCTTCGCCAAATTGCCCGAGGCTTATGCCTTTTTCAATCCAATCGTAGACGTTATGCCGATTATCCCTTTACTCTTTTTTCTCTTAGCCTTTGTTTGGCAAGCTGCTGTAAGTTTTCGATAAAAAGGAAATCTCGATTCAATTCAGAATTTCTTCGATAAAAAAAAAGATGAGATTTTTATTCTTAAAATCAATAAGATCAGAAATAAGATTCATATAAGTCTGGAAATTAGGAACCCTCGATTCAAAAAGCGAAATTCTGATATTTTCTATTGTATATTCTATTGAAATTGAATAAGGGAAGGGGGCGATGATCTTTAATCAGCTAATCAACTTATTTCTTCTTTTGTTCTGACCTTTCCTTTATAATATTCCATACAATATCTAATTATAGATATGGATATGGCAATAAATCTTTGGTAATGAAAAAATACGAATCTTATTACTATTACATTAGAAAGAAATTCGTAAAAATAAATTGAAAAAAAAACTTCCTTCTTTTTTCATCTTTAGAGCGTCATATCAAAATAGTGTATAGTGTGTGTCGTAAAATAGGTGATCTATTTCCTTAAAAAAAAAGATCTTATCTTGGAGATTTGTAATGCTTACTCTTAAACTATTCGTTTACACAGTAGTAATATTCTTTGTTTCTCTCTTCATCTTCGGATTCTTATCTAATGATCCGGGGCGTAATCCTGGGCGTGAAGAATAAAAAAATAGATGAGATTCGTTTTTACTTTTTTTTCATAGGTATTTCATAGGTAAATGTAGAAAGAAATGGAATAGATGCTAGATAAAGAGAAAAGATTCCTAAAAGAAAATCATCGAAATTTCTTCCGATTCTAAAATCTCAAGTTATCAGGGGGGTCGGAGAGAGAGGGATTCGAACCCTCGGTACGAATAATTCGTACAACGGATTAGCAATCCGACGCTTTAGTCCACTCAGCCATCTCTCCCCATTCCAAATTGGAAATTTCTCATGTGATTTCACACGTGAAGTGAAGATTGAGAACAATTTTTATTTTCTTCGAAACAGATTTCTCCAATAGAAAGAATACCTTACTTCTTTTATTTTGTACAAAAGGTTCATTTCCCCGGCCTGGTTAAGTATAAGTACTGGCCGGGCCAGTACTTCTTTATTCTTAGAAATTAGATAAGATTCTAATAGATAGATTATCTTAGAAATTCTTTAAGAAATTCTCTATATCTAGATTAATCTAGAATATTCTATATATTCTATCATTCTATCTTAATATGAATATGATATATTCTATATTGAAATATGAAATTGAAATCGAAAATGTTAGAGATTCTATATCTATTCTTAGTATCTTCTAAGTAATTCTAGTAAATTAGAGTATAAATTAGAATATTTAGTCTTTATAGTAAAAATGTTCTGTTCTAGTAATATCTAGTAATAGTATTAGAGTATAATAGTAATGTAATTATAGTACTACTATTTTTCGTCTTTATTTTATTATTCTTAAGTATAAGATTCAATAAGATTCAGAAATTTATTAATGAAAAACGAATTTCATTATAAATGAAAGTTGAAGTTCAGTATTCTATTCATCTTAATAATTCTAATTCACTTAAGAAATCTTAATAAGAAGGAAGTATTAAGAAAGAAAAGAAATAGATCTTAGAAATCTTATAAGAGAAAGAATCTCAAATAGAAAACACATATTTCTAAGATTTTCAATCTTTTACTTGTTCAAAGCAAAGGACAAGCTTGAAAGTTTGAGGCCCAATTTACCCGAATTCAGAAAATCTGGCGGTTCAAGTGAAGGGAAGTTTCAAAAAAAGAATACTTAAAACTTTAGTACACTATTTAAATTATTTAAATTTGACTAAACTTTTTGCTATTCACCTATTCTTTTTTTCAATCCCGCGCCCGCAGCAGAACAAAATACGTGTTAATGCTGGAATTTTCATGATTATGATGCTATCTTGACTACGTCTGATTACTTTGTTGGACAAATAGTCCATTCATATCCAATAATGAATATGTAGCGGGTATAGTTTAGTGGTAAAAGTGTGATTCGTTCTATTAACAACTTAAATAGTTAAGGGGTCTTTCCGTTTTTTTCATATTCCGATCAAAAACTTTATTTCTTAAAAAGATTTAATCCTTTCCCCCTCAATAGGACATTTGAGGAAAGAATATACATTCTCACGATTTCTATCCAAAAGGCAATCAGAATCTTAATAAAAAATTTGGATTATGGAGTCGAGAAGCATAATTTTTTTGATTGGTTCAATTTTTCCAATTGAATGAGTATGAATAAAGGATCTATGGATGATAGTACAAAACTTTCAATCGTAACTAAATCTTCAATTTTTGCGCTGAAAAAGGGGGAGGTTGAAGCCAAATAGCTAGAAAATGATGGTTTTGGTTTACTAGAACCCTCGGCTTCTTGTTTCAGCTCGGTAGAAACAAAATTATTTTCCTTAGGATCCCACGAGTAGAAAAGAAATAGGGAACGAAGTAACTAGACTAGAGACTAGAAAGATTTGATAGAATCCCCCTCTTCTAGAGGGATCATCTAAAAAGCAA